ACAAGAGTGAAGACTAGTAGAGTCTCGTCTTTTGTCATTCTTTGCTCCTTTTTCACTCAATGATTCATTCGAATTTCCCGACCAAAAATTCTATATGTCTATTCTATGATATTTCTATATATATAGAATATGATATCTAATATGACACCCGATTTGTCAAAGGGATTGGATTGGTGACTTACCCATTCAGTGACTTTGGCACTGGACGTTCCAAAAACGGGTACTATCGGATCGGGTGAATTAGAGAATAGACAGAGATCCGTTGGCATTTCAGCCTTTCTTCTCCTTTCAGGGCCTATCCGAAAGAGAATCCAGTACCTCTTGGTCCTGAATATCAGAATAGGACGAACGAACCGGCCTCCGCGGATATCTTTGCTTCGGAACAAAACCCTGCAATCAAATAGATTGTCCCAAGGGCGCCATATTCTAGGAGCCCAAGTTATGCTATTGAAAATTCGTTCCTCTAGCAGTTCCGGTTTGACCATTCCGTTCCCTTTTTCAAACTCCACTTCTTTTCATATAGCAATCCCTGATCAAAGAGAGAACAATATCCATTTCAAAACATTTCTAACGGATTCCTTGGTTCGGACCGACGAAGTAATGGCACTCAATTATTATCAACCTGACTGCAATCTTTTTCTGTCGGTAAGGATTGCACCAGAGCACCTTCTACTTCTAATAGGCCATGAACTATAGATAGAGAAGAATCATTCTGAGCGAGTCCATAAGAAGCGACCCACTTTTTTTCATCGGTTCCGGGGGAAGACCAAAGATCTTGCGCGACCGGTCCGCCAGAAAAACTCAAAAGAGAAAGAAGTCTCGTTAATCTCTTCATGCTCGTTCCAAGTTCGAAGTACCCTTTGGCCAAAGAAAAACCCGCTTCCTGACACGATTGCCTCTTTATATAGATAGATTCTATGGGGTTATTACTTAGAAGTCTATTTTGTACAAGAGCCCCTCCTATCTGATAGAAAAGGGTCCCATGATCCCGAGCCGGTCTTACCTTGGCTCGCAAACCCCAAGTTTGTCTATGAAGAGCTAATCTAATTGTATTAGTTTCTATAATGGATTTCTTATGTGGAATACTAATGGATAGGGCCTCGTTGCTAAGTGCTACAAGATCTAGTGCACTGGAACTCGTGGTTATGGACCCGAATCCTTTAGTATGGAACATTGTCTTTTCCAAGTAAAAACCCCTAGTATATGAAAGAATGAAAAGGTGCTTTCGTTCTTGTGGAATAAGAAGCCCTCGTACCTTAATGAAAGGAAAATAGGAATTTTTCGTTAGGTATTTGACCAAATAGGATCGTCCAGTTCCTATAGAACCTATCACTAAAATACCCGATAGGGCTAAGCGGAACGAAAAGGGTTTTCCATGAGATGGTAAATGAAAACGATTAGCCCCACACGAGGTTTGGGAATAAGTGATTGTCTGATAATGAGCAAGGAATATACGTCTTTCTGCTAAAGAGGATCTATTAAACTCATAATTCATTAGATCCTTGTTATCAATGTCAACTAGGTATCATAAGTAAATGGATCCCGGTTGTTCAATCCTTTGATAACCAAGGTCATTCTTTGCTAAAGAGAAATGATCACTATGAGTCAGACTCAATAGAATTGGATCCATTCCAAATAGCGAGAATTAGGATTCTTGATCCCTCTCAATCTCTCTTTCAATTCGAGGATCCAGAGAGGTGTTTTCATAGTCATCTCCGAATATTTGCCATCTCCGAATATTTTCGATTTCATTTTTCTATGATATGTCTTTCTATATGAAAATTGGTTATTTACGATGTACGATGATCCCTGTTAAGCATCCATGGCTGAATGGTTAAAGCGCCCAACTCATAATTGGTAAATTTGCGGGTTCAATTCCTGCTGGATGCACGCGAACGGGAACGTTCCATAAGTCTATTGGAACTGGCTCTCTATCCATGGAATCTCATCCATCATCCATACATAACGAATTGGTATGGTATATTCATACCATAACATAAGAACAATAAGAACTCGAATTCTTATCGATACTGGAACTCAGAGCATAGGAGGGAAAGTCGATTTATGGATGGAATCAAATACGCAGTATTTACAGAAAAAAGTCTTCGTTTATTGGGAAAGAATCAATATACTTTTAATGTCGAATCGGGATTCACTAAGACAGAAATAAAGCATTGGGTCGAACTCTTCTTTGGTGTTAAGGTAGTAGCTGTGAATAGCCATCGACTACCCAGAAAGGGTAGAAGAATGGGACCTATTCTGGGACATACAATGCATTACAGACGTATGATCATTACCCTTCAACCGGGTTATTCTATTCCACTTCTAGATAGAGAAAAAAACTAAAGGAGAATACTTAATAATACGGCGAAACATTTATACAAAACACCTATCCCGAGCACACGCAAGGGAACCGTAGACAGGCAAGTGAAATCCAATCCACGAAATAATTTGATCCATGGACGGCACCGTTGTGGTAAAGGTCGTAATTCCAGAGGAATCATTACCGCAAGGCATAGAGGGGGAGGTCATAAGCGCCTATACCGTAAAATCGATTTTCGACGGAATCAAAAAGACATATCTGGTAGAATCGTAACCATAGAATACGACCCTAATCGAAATGCATACATTTGTCTCATACACTATGGGGATGGTGAGAAGAGATATATTTTACATCCCAGAGGGGCTATAATTGGAGATACTATTGTTTCTGGTACAAAAGTTCCTATATCAATGGGAAATGCCCTACCTTTGAGTGCGGTTTGAACTATTGATTTACGTAATTGGAAGTAACCAATTAGGTTTACGACGAAACCTAGAAATCGATCACTGATCCAATTTGACTACCTCTACGGGATAGACCTCAACAGAAAACTGTTGAGTAACGGCAGCAAGTGATTGAGTTCAGTAGTTCCTCATAGAAAATTATTGACTCTAGAGATATGGTAATATGGAGAAGACAAAATTGTTTGAAGCACGCACAGAACCGGAAGCGCCCCTTGTTTCAAAGAGAGGAGGACGGGTTATTCACATTTAATTTGATGGTCAGAGGCGAATTGAAAGCTAAGCAGTGGTAATTAAGACCCCCCGGGGAAAATAGGGATGTCTCCTACGTTACCCATAATATGTGGAAGTATCGACGTAATTTCATAGAGTCATTCGATCTGAATGCTACATGAAGAACATAAGCCAGATGACGGAACGCGGAGACCTAGGATGTAGAAGATCATAACATGAGCGATTCGGCAGATTTGGATTCCTTTCCTATATATCCACTCATGTGGTACTTCATCATACGATTCATATAAGATCCATCTGTCTAGAGATCGTCATATACATCTAGAAAGCTGTATGCTTTGGAAGAAGCTTGTACAGTTTGGGAAGGGGTTTTTTGAGAGAAAAGAAGAATCTACTTCAACCGATATGCCCTTAGGCACGGCCATACATAACATAGAAATCACACGTGGAAGGGGTGGGCAATTAGCTAGAGCAGCAGGTGCTGTAGCGAAACTGATTGCAAAAGAGGGTAAATCGGCCACTTTAAGATTACCATCTGGGGAGGTCCGTTTGGTATCCCAAAATTGCTTAGCAACAGTCGGACAAGTGGGTAATGTTGGGGTGAACCAAAAAAGTTTGGGTAGAGCCGGATCTAAGTGTTGGCTAGGTAAACGCCCCGTAGTAAGAGGGGTAGTTATGAACCCTGTGGACCACCCCCATGGGGGCGGTGAAGGGAAAGCCCCCATTGGTAGAAAAAAACCCACAACCCCTTGGGGTTATCCTGCGCTTGGAAGAAGAACTAGGAAAAGGAAAAAATATAGTGATAGTTTTATTCTTCGTCGCCGTAAGTAAATACGTAACTAGGAATATGGAAAATTGCATTTTTGGAATTTGCAATAATGCGATGGGCGAACGACGGGAATTGAACCCGCGCATGGTGGATTCACAATCCACTGCCTTGATCCACTTGGCTACATCCGCCCCTTATCCAGCTAAAGGATTTTTCTCTTTGTTCCATTCATCATTATTCTATTTATTCTGACCTCCATACTTCGATCGAGATATTGGACATAGAATGCCACTCTTTAAAATGGAAAAAGGAGTAATCAGCTGTGACACGAAAAAAAACGAATCCTTTTGTAGCTCATCATTTATTGGCAAAAATCGAAAAGGTCAATATGAAGGAGGAGAAAGAAACAATAGTAACGTGGTCCCGGGCATCTAGCATTCTACCCGCAATGGTTGGCCATACAATCGCGATTCATAATGGAAAGGAACATATACCTATTTACATAACAAATCCTATGGTAGGTCGCAAATTGGGGGAATTCGTGCCTACTCGGCATTTCACGAGTTATGAAAGTGCAAGAAAAGATACTAAATCTCGTCGTTAACTGAATTCAGAATAGAAAGATTCAAAATAAAAAAAAAACAAACAAACAAAGGTAGGCGGGGAATAACCTTATTTATGACAAGTTTCAAACTGGTAAAGTATACCCCTAGAATAAAGAAGAAGAAGAGTGGGCTAAGGAAACTCGCAAGGAAAGTTCCAACCGATCGTCTAATTAAGTTCGAACGGGTTTTCAAAGCACAAAAACGCATCCATATGTCTGTTTTCAAAGCACAAAGAGTTCTTGATGAGATTCGCTGGCGTTACTACGAAGAAACTGTTATGATACTGAACCTCATGCCTTATCGAGCATCTTATCCCATCCTAAAGTTGGTTTATTCGGCAGCAGCAAATGCTACTCATTATAGGGATTTCGACAAAGCGAATTTATTCATCACTAAAGCCGAAGTCAGTAGGAGTACTATTATGAAAAAATTCAGACCTCGAGCTCGAGGACGTAGTTCTCCCATAAAAAAAACCATGTGTCATATAACAATTGTACTAAATATAGTAAAGAAATCTAAATAATCTTTAGATCCATCTAAGATTTCGATTCCCAGTAAAAAAAAATAGAATAGAAAAATATGGGACAAAAAATAAATCCACTCGGTTTCAGACTTGGTACAACCCAAAATCACCATTCCTTTTGGTTCGCACAACCAAAAAATTATTCTGAAGGTCTACAGGAAGATAAAAAAATACGGAATTGTATCAAGAACTATATACAAAAGAATAGGAAAAAAGGCTCGAATAGAAAAATAGAATCAGACTCAAGTTCCGAAGTAATTACACATAATAGAAAAATGGACTCAGGCTCAAGTTCCGAAGTAATTACACATATAGAAATTCAAAAAGAAATCGATACGATCCACGTCATAATCCATATTGGATTCCCCAATTTATTAAAGAAAAAAGGAGCAATCGAAGAATTAGAGAAAGATCTACAAAAGGAAGTTAATTCTGTAAACCAGAGACTTAATATTGCTATTGAAAAAGTTAAAGAACCTTATAGACAACCTAACATTCTTGCAGAATATATAGCTTTCCAATTAAAAAATAGAGTTTCATTCCGAAAGGCAATGAAAAAAGCCATTGAATTAACTAAAAAAGCAGATATAAGGGGAGTAAAAGTAAAAATTGCAGGTCGTCTCGCAGGGAAAGAAATTGCACGTGCCGAATGCATCAAAAAGGGTAGACTTCCCCTCCAAACAATTCGCGCTAAAATTGATTATTGCTGCTATCCAATTCGAACTATCTATGGAGTATTAGGTGTAAAAATTTGGATATTCGTAGACGAAGAATAACTAGCCTTGTCTTCCCATTCTGTTCAGTGATAGAATAAAAAATGACAAGAGCCTTATTTTTCCTGAAATCCCTGAAAAAGAAGAAGAAATTCTACCTCTTTCTATAAGATTTAATGAAAATTGATAAATCTTTTAATATAATTGCTATGCTTAGTGTGTGACTCGTTAGTTTTTTCTTTAGAGTCGAAAATGGAGATTCAAAAAAATTGACTGAACCCTACTATAAATAGAAAAAGAAAAAAACTTAGTAATTATAGAAAATTAACTAATAACCAACCTATTGCTTCGTATTGTCGAGATCCTAACTAAGAAACAGTCACTATATGATACATCTATCATAAATGAGTAGATCTATCATATAGTTGTAGCAACTGCAATTTTTTCTCTAAAAAAGAAAATGGATTCTAGGTTGTGAAGCAAAACTAAAGGGATGTGGATAAAAGGAGGGATGATAGAAAGAAAGAAGAGGAATAAGAAAGATATAGGATTCCAATATGTATGGTCTATGAGTTACATCATAAAAGGCAATGTGATAAAGCATCAATATAATAAAAATAACAGAGAATTCGAAATCGTAACTTGAAACAAGAAATACAAATTTAAAACAATAATAAAGAGCGGCCCGGGTTAATAAAACTGAGAAAATTGACTCGGAAAGAAATTTTTTGGAAGCTCCATTGTGGGATTCAGACCTAACCATTAAAGGAGAAGTAGTGGGAACGACAGAACCTATGACTGCATAGGATTTTATTGAAAAGAATCCTAATACTTCATTGGGTGGGATGGCGGAACAAACCAAAAAAATTGCCTTATTTGGTAAGGTTATAATATAAATTAACAAATAAGACAGGAAAGAGTAAATATTCGCCCGCGAAATCTTTATTGAATTAGAATACTTTACCGCGATTCAATAAGAGTAAAAATAAGGAGATTTTTTGTTAAGAAAGATTACATTATCCATAAATATAGAATATAGATAAATAGACACACACATCTAGATATATTCTAGATCTTCTTTCTTGACTATATATTTATCTATTTTAACAAATTCAATATTCAATATTAAAAAAACCCTAACTTTTTCTATTATCTATTAATGTGCATCTATCCATAATATTTTGGAATATTATGGAATTAGAGAAATTTGCACGCTTTCTCATTTCATTCGCGAGGAGCTGGATGAGAAGAAACTCTCATGTCCAGTTTTGCAGTAGAGATGGAACTAAGAAAGAACCATCGACTATAACCCCAAAAGAACCAGATTTCGTAAACAACATAGAGGAAGAATGAAGGGAAAATCCTGCCGAGGCAATCGTATTTGTTTTGGTAGATATGCTCTTCAAGCACTTGAACCCGCTTGGATCACGTCGAGACAGATAGAAGCAGGACGAAGAGCAATGACACGATATGCACGTCGTGGTGGAAAACTATGGGTACGTATATTTCCCGACAAACCGGTTACACTAAGACCCACGGAAACACGTATGGGCTCAGGAAAGGGATCCCCCGAATATTGGGTAGCCGTTGTTAAACCAGGTCGAATACTTTATGAAATGGGCGGAGTATCCGAAACTGTAGCTAGAGCAGCTATCTCCATAGCTGCCAGTAAAATGCCCATACGAAGTCAATTTCTTCGATTAGAGATAGAGATATAGAACCCAAAAAAAGGAGTATTGAAGATAAAAAAACCAGGTTTTTCTTTCTGGAAAGACAATATTTCTTTCATCCTTTTGCATTGAAATAACAAATTGAAATCAAAATAATATGATTCAACCTCAGACCCTTTTAAATGTAGCAGATAACAGTGGAGCTCGAAAATTGATGTGTATTCGAGTCATAGGAGCTGCTAGTAATCAGCGATATGCTCGTATTGGTGATGTTATTGTTGCTGTAATCAAAGACGCAGTGCCCCAAATGCCTCTAGAAAGATCCGAAGTAATTCGAGCTGTAATTGTACGTACATGTAAAGAGTTCAAATGCGAAGACGGTATAATAATACGCTATGATGACAATGCAGCCGTTATCATTGATCAAAAAGGAAATCCAAAAGGAACTCGAGTTTTTGGCGCGATCGCCGAGGAATTGAGAGAGTTGAATTTTACTAAAATAGTTTCATTAGCTCCTGAAGTATTATAAATACTAGTAGGCAAGATATAGATCAAAGAAAAAATTAGTAGATTGTGTTTCACGTATATGCTTTAAAATCCAAAATAAAAAAAAAAAAAGAAAACATGTTGATTATAGAAAAATTAGGAGGAACCTAGAATTAGAGTCTTATGGGCAAGGACACTATTGCTGATTTACTAACCTCTATAAGAAACGCGGACATGAATAAAAAAGGAACAGTTCGAGTAGTATCTACAAATATTACCGAAAACATTGTTAAAATACTTCTACGAGAGGGTTTTATTGAAAGTGTTCGGAAACATCAGGAAAGTAACAGATATTTCTTGGTTTCAACTTTGCGACATCAAAAGAGAAAGACTAGAAAAGGAATATATAGAACTAGAACCTTTTTAAAGCGTATCAGCCGACCCGGCTTACGAATTTATGCCAACTATCAAGGAATTCCTAAAGTTTTGGGCGGAATGGGAATTGCTATTCTTTCTACTTCTCGAGGTATAATGACAGATCGAGAAGCTCGACTAAACAGAATTGGGGGAGAAGTCTTATGTTATATATGGTAATCGCCCCTCCTATAGTACCCGAATTCTATCTCGAACTTCCTATTTTTCAAATAAAAATACAACGTTTTTTTTTATTTGAAAATCCAAATAGAAAAATAGGAGAAAAAAAAATATGACAGAAAAAAAAAATAGGAGAGAAAAAAAAAACCCGAGAGAAGCAAAAGTCACTTTCGAAGGTTTAGTTACGGAAGCCCTACCCAACGGAATGTTCCGCGTTCGCCTAGAGAATGACACCATCATTCTGGGCTATATTTCAGGAAAGATCCGGTCTAGTTCTATACGAATACTGATGGGGGATAGGGTCAAAATTGAAGTAAGTCGTTATGATTCAAGCAAGGGACGTATAATTTATAGACTTCCCCATAAGGATTCGAAGCGTACCGAAGACTCGAAGGATACCGAAGATTTGAAGGATACCGAAGATTTGAAGGATACCAAAGATTCAAAGAATTAGGTTTTTCTTTTTTTTTTTCTAGGGTAATAAATTCAAAGTTCCAAAATTCAAGCGAAGAGACTTATTTTTTCCAAAGATTAGATTCATAGTTTAAGAAAGGAATACGGAAATATGAAAATAAGAGCTTCTGTTCGTAAAATTTGTACAAAATGTCGACTGATTCGTAGGCGTGGACGAATTAGAGTCATTTGTTCCAACCCGAAGCATAAACAAAGACAGGGGTAATCTTTCGAAAAAGAACTTTACTTTCTAAAAAGTAAAAAAAGTACCCGCGGAAATGTCCAAATTCCAAATAAAATAATTAAAGTAAAGGATATATTTTACCCTGAAACGGATATCTTTGTATCTTTTTTTCTTTTTGTTATTTCTAACTCATATTTATGAGATAATAAAATATGACAAAAGCTATACCAAAAATTGGTTCACGTAGGAAAGTGCGTATTGGTTTGCGTAGGAATGCGCGTTTTAGTTTACGGAAGAGTGCACGTAGAATAACAAAAGGAGTTATTCATGTTCAAGCTAGTTTCAACAATACCATTATAACTGTTACAGACCCGCAGGGTCGGGTGGTTTTCTGGTCCTCCGCGGGTACTTGTGGATTCAAAAGCTCAAGAAAAGCATCACCCTATGCTGGTCAAAGAACAGCAGTAGATGCTATTCGTACAGTGGGTTTGCAACGAGCAGAAGTTATGGTAAAGGGTGCTGGTAGTGGAAGAGATGCCGCATTACGAGCCATTGCTAAAAGTGGTGTACGATTAAGTTGTATACGCGATGTAACACCTATGCCGCATAATGGATGTCGACCTCCTAAAAAAAGACGTCTGTAAAAGAATCAAACCGCTTTCAAGAGAAATAAACGATTCAATGATCAAATAATAATACTAGTCTATTATGGTTCGAGAGGAGGTAGCAGGATCCACTCAAACACTACAGTGGAAGTGTGTTGAATCAAGAGTAGATAGTAAGCGTCTTTATTATGGTCGTTTCATTTTGTCCCCGCTTAGAAAAGGTCAAGCGGATACCGTCGGTATTGCCTTGCGAAGAGCTTTACTTGGAGAAATAGAAGGAACATGTATCACACGTGCAAAATTTGGGAGCGTGCCACACGAATATTCTACAATAGCAGGTATTGAAGAATCCGTACAAGAAATTTTACTAAATTTGAAAGAAATTGTATTGAGAAGTAATCTCTATGGAGTTAGAGACGCATCAATTTGTGTCAAAGGTCCTAGATACATAACTGCTCAAGATATCATCTTACCCCCTTCCGTAGAGATCGTTGATATGGCACAACCTATAGCTAACTTGACAGAGCCCATTGATTTCTGTATTGAGTTACAGATCAAGAGAGATCGCGGATATCACACGGAACTCAGAAAGAACTCTCAAGATGGAAGTTATCCCATAGATGCTGTATCCATGCCTGTTCGAAATGTGAATTATAGTATTTTTTATTGTGGGAATGGAAATGAAAAACACGAGATACTTTTTCTAGAAATATGGACGAATGGAAGTTTAACCCCTAAGGAAGCGCTTTATGAGGCTTCTCGTAATTTGATTGATTTATTTCTTCCTTTTCTACACGCGGAGGAAGAGGGCACTAGTTTCGAAGAAAATAAAAACAGGTTTACTCCACCCCTTTTAACCTTTCAAAAAAAATTAACTAATCTAAAGAAAAACAAAAAAGGAATTCCATTGAATTGTATTTTTATTGATCAATTAGAATTGCCTTCTAGAACGTATAATTGTCTCAAAAGGGCCAATATACATACACTATTGGACCTTTTGAGTAAGACTGAAGAAGATCTTATGAGAATTGACAGTTTTCGTATGGAAGATGGAAAACAGATATGGGACACTCTAGAGAAGCATCTCCCAATTGATTTACCTAAGAATAAGTTCTCGTTTTAAATCCATTGCAATTTTTTCCTCTTCTTCCTTTTCGAGTTAGAATAAAAAAAAAAGAAAACAATTTTGCATCTTTGGCACAATCTATATTTTCGCGAAATGGATCATAATAAAATGGATTTTAGGTATCTAGGGAAGATTCACTTGGAAGTAACTATTTCCTAGATACCTATGCACGGTACTTCACGGTTGAATGAATCAACCTGAAAAATCCCTAAAAAAGACCTAAAGTTAAGGATTTTTCAATGGGTAATGTTGCTCCAATACCTAACCAAAGAGCTACCGCAGTACCGATTAAAAAAACTGTCGTAGCTACTGGGCGACGAAATGGATTTTGGAATTTATTGACATTCTCTAGAAAGGGTACTGTCAATAAGCCCGTTGGCACAGAAACCATTAAGAGAACGCCCAATAACTTATTGGGTACTGTACGGAGTATTTGAAACACGGGAAAGAAGTACCACTCGGGTAATATTTCCAGAGGAGTTGCAAACGGATCCGCCGGTTCACCAATCATTGACGGCTCAAGAACCGCTAAACCTACATTACATGCAATAGTACCTAGAATTACTACTGGAAAAATATATAAAAGATCGTTGGGCCACGCGGGTTCCCCGTAATAATTATGTCCCATCCCTTTAGCTAATTTTGCTCTTAATACAGGATCATTTAAGTCAGGTTTCTTTGTTATTGGGATAGGTGAATTCTTTAGGATCCATCCCCCAAAGGAACCGGACATGAGAATTTTTCATCATCCGGCTCGAGCAAGAATGAAAGAAAAAAGACCGTGGAAGATCCATAATAGAATAAGGTATATAATGACTCAATGACTCTAGGTAAGAAAAGCTTTATCAGATTCTCTTTTCCGAAGTTGCACCTACAACTACTCATTGAAAAGAATCCTATTCTTATGGGTAAATGCTCAATATCCAAGTGGGCTTGCAAAATTGATCATGATCAATTGCTTTGTGGATTGTCTCATGTCTCTTGATTAGTTGGTGTTTATCCCCTCAATATCGCAAATTTCTTACGTCCAAACAAAGTATTTACTTGTTACTAATAAAAAATCCAAAAGTCTAGCCTACGTTCTTCCTTAGATACCTTCTTTTACTCCGATAGTATTGCGGATCGCAATCGATGCAAAGAAAATGAATGCATTTCCATACTATAATAAAAAAGTAAGTGTAATAAATAGAGAATTAGATCATGTGATATGACTTATTCCATTTCTACTCTATGGGATCTTACGGAGCCTGTTCATGGATGACATGGTCGGGGTATGATCATAGAAAATATTCTCCTCAAGTGAACCAGCCTATCCTTCCTAGATAGGGGACTTACGTGTTGATTGGATGCGGAGACACCTTTAGTTGTGAATTCTAATGTGGCAGATCCAATTCTTTATCTGCATGGCCAAATCAATAATTCAAGTCACACACTCCCATAATCCGCCTTATTTTCTTTCGTAAAATTAACTTCAACTATTTGTATCAAAATACTTCGGAGTTGAAGAAAAGTATCCAAATGACATGTCTTATTTTACAATAACCCATGTTTGTAGCAATGAAATACCACAACCTACCCGATATGATATATGAGAATTAGAATTATCTTTCTCTATGATATGCCTTCCCTATAAAGGACCCGAAATACCTTGCTTACGTATCATTGGAAAGTGCATTAACATAAATACGGCAGTAAGCAGAGGCAGTACAAAAGTATGTAAACTATAAAAACGAGTCAAAGTGGATTGGCCCACACTAGCACTTCCACGCAATAACTCCACTAAAGGCGATCCTATTACCGGAATCGCTTCAGGTACACCTGTCACAATTTTGACTGCCCAATAACCAATTTGATCCCAAGGCAAAGAATAACCAGTTACACCAAACGATGCAGTCAATACAGCCAAAACCACACCTGTGACCCAAGTTAATTCGCGGGGTTTTTTAAATCCACCTGTGAGATACACACGAAATACGTGCAGGATCATCATTAGAACCATCATACTTGCTGACCATCGATGAACTGATCGGATTAACCAACCAAAGTTGGCCTCGGTCATTATGTATTGAACCGAGGAAAAAGCCTCTGTAACGGTTGGGCGGTAGTAAAAAGTCATAGCAAAACCTGTAGCGACTTGTACTAGAAAACAAGTAAGTGTAATTCCCCCTAAACAATAAAATATGTTGACATGAGGAGGAACATATTTACTAGTTATATCATCCGCAATTGCCTGAATCTCAAGACGTTCCTCAAACCAATCATATACTTTATTGAGATAGGTAACTAACCCGAGTCCCCCTCCGAGAACCGTATATGAAAATTTCATCTCGTACGGCTCAAGCAGAAACACACAAATTTTCAACGGATATTAGAAAAAAAAAGGGTTCAAAACTTCATCAGCCACTGGATTGGGTCGATTTGCCTTGAAGATATGAAATAAGAAAAATCCAGAATTTATTCTTTGTGATGATAATGCCAAAAAATCTCAAGTTGGCTCATCTGTCTTCCTTTCTTTGCCTTATGTTGGTCATTAGAGGCCTCTTGACTTTTCTCTTCCCTATTTTGGATTTCTTTTTTTTTTTTTTGCGTAATGCGGATTTACTCTTGTTTTGTTTTACTAGTAAATAAATAAAGCAAAAATTCTAGTAGTTTTCTGATAGAAATTATCTTGTTGCGATCCTATGAATCAGTTCAATTAAAACCTTAGATTCATACTAGAGCCACGATGATTGAGTCTCAAGCTAAACAAAAGGCAAGGGTTCTTCGAATAAGAACCGCTTGATGATCATTTATTGAATCGGTGTAATAACTCGACAAAATCAAGAGAAAAAAAAAAGTTGTCTTTTGGGCAAACAAATTTGGAAGGAAGACATTTTCTTTTTTTATTAAAAACTACTTGAATTTTTTTCAGTCTGGTTGCGAGGTCTGAATAGTGAGTATGAATCATAGTTCCATTTTTTTTTCTTGATCCACTCTATCTATTTCGTGTTCCAGATACTAGAATAAATAATAAATATCCGACGAATTAGAATCATCTTGATAGAGATAACAGGCCCTTTCTATGTATTATCAATAGGATCAATTCTAACAAGTCACACACTCATATTCCAGAGATACCGAAACAAAAAAATTCCACGGTCGAACTACCAGAATGTCTAGAAATGTAGAGCTTAAAGTAGAAAGGCTTTTTTGGATGGAAAAACTATGACTTCGTAGTTTTAGTTAGTAGAAACCTAATTCATTAAAATTCCGTCCAGTAAAACAGAAGAATTATAAATTTCTAAAATGATAGATAGGAATATCGCGAATAAAGCCATTGCGACCCCCATAAAAGGAGTAGTCCCCCAACCCGGAGCTACTTTCCCATATTCCGAATTCAAGGGTTTCAATAAACTACCTGCGCGAGTTCGTCTTGGCCCAGGTCTAGAACTATCTTCAACGGTTTGTGTAGCCATAAATTCTATTTAATCATTGGTGTTGACTTTGTATACTATTCCGTTGTAGTTGTAAATACACGATCTTTTCGTAGATCCATTGTAATCTTGAAATTCTATAAAAATGGAAACAGCAACTTTAGTCGCCATCTCCATATCTGGTTTACTTGTAAGCTTTACTGGGTATGCCTTATATACCGCGTTTGGGCAACCCTCTCAACAATTAAGAGATCCATTCGAAGAACACGGGGACTAATTGAAGTAAGAAGTCTCCCAGATGGGGAGACTTCTTACTTCAATGAAATTATTTCATTTTTTTAGTCGGAACCTTAGGTGGTTCTCGGAAGAAGATAGCGAAAAAAATTATCCCTAAAGTCGAAACTAAAAGGAACGTATAAACCAATGCTTCCATAGATTCGATCGTGGTTTATTTACAATTATAACTTCCACACCTATTCATTTGTCATTTGGGATCATTTCCCATATAAAGAAAGAAAAAGAGTCAAAGAAAGGATGGGAGATGTTTCCCATGTCAAATCAAAAAAGAGAGATGAAAGATACCATAGCAATGTGGTATCAGACTGCCTGTCTCCTTGTAGTTGGATCTCCAACTTTTTGGAATGTTCCAAATTCCACTTGAGCATCCAAGTCTGGATCAATACCAGCAAAAACATCTCGGAACAAGGTTCTAGCGCCATGCCAAATGTGTCCGAAAAAGAAGAGCAAAGCAAAGGTAGCATGACCAAAAGTGAACCAACCCCTTGGACTGCTGCGAAAAACACCATCCGATTTCAAAGTAGCCCGATCTAATTCAAAAATTTCCCCTAATTGGGAACGCCTCGCATATTTTTTTACAGTAGCAGGATCAGAATAACTTACTCCATTAAGTTCGCCACCATAGAACTCCACCGTTACGCCTACTTGTTCAACACTATATTTGGATTCTGCTCTTCTAAAAGGAACGTCCGCTCTCACAATTCCCTCTTCATCTACCAAAACAACCGGAAATGTTTCAAAAAAAGTAGGCATACGGCGTACAAAAAGCTCGCGCCCTTCTTTATCTCTAAAGACGGGATGTCCTAACCATCCAACAGCTATTCCATCCCCATTGTCCATTGAGCCTGCTCTGAATAATCCCCCCTTTGCCGGATTATTACCAATATAATCATAAAAGGCTAATTTTTCGGGAATTTTAGACCAAGCTTCTGATAAACTAAGATTTTCGGCTAACCCATCGCTAACTCTTCGATATATTTCTTGCTGAAAGTATCCCTGATCCCACTGATAACGAGTAGGCCCAAATAATTCGATTGGGGTAGTTGCTGACCCATACCACATAGTTCCGGCAACTACGAAAGCTGCAAAAAAAACAGCAGCGATACTACTGGAAAGTACAGTTTCAATATTGCCCATACGTAATCCTTTGTATAGACGTTGAGGCGGACGGACACTAAGATGGAATAGGCCCGCTAATATGCCCAATGTACCCGCAGCAATATGATGAGAAGCTATTCCCCCCGGAACAAAAGGATCAAAACCTTCTACACCCCACGCTGGATTTACAGCTTGTACTTTTCCAGTTAGTCCATAAGGATCGGACACCCATATCCCAGGACCATACAAACCCGTTACATGAAATGCGCCAAAGCCAAAGCAAGCCACCCCTGCAAGAAATAAATGAATTCCAAAGATCTTGGGCAAATCCAAAGAGGGTTTTCCCGTCCGCTCATCACAGAATATTTCTAGGTCCCAATATACCCAATGCCAGATAGCTGCCAAGAAACACAAGCCAGAAAACACAATATGCGCACCTGCCACACCTTCATAACTCCAAATACCCGGATTCGTTACAGTTCCTCCTGAAATACTCCAACCACCCCACGAATTGGTTATTCCTAAACGAGTCATGAAGGGAATGACGAACATACCTTGTCTCCACATTGGATCCAGAACAGGATCAGAGGGATCAAAAACCGCTAATTCGTATAAAGCCATCGAGCCGGCCCAACCAGAAACTAGAGCTGTGTGCATTATATGCACCGAAAGCAATCGACCCGGATCATTCAATACAACAGTATGAACACGATACCAAGGCAAACCCATGGAAATACCCCTTTAGCAAAGAAAAATAGACACGATGTCGCTTTATTTTATCGCATTGGAAAAGACTATCCATATCCTATGTACCTAACCCCTCTAGGGGATTCTGTGTCAGAAAGCGTGAATATTTATTTCATTCCATTAAAAATAAGAAGCCAATTCTGTTCGTAAGAAGAAAGAGAAGCAGATCTATTCTATACTCGATAAGTGCCAATATGCAATGGGTAGCTTGGCCTATTTGGAAAAAAAAACGAAGAATAGATCCCTATCCCTCTTTGTTTATCATTCCAATCACCGATTCTTTTTTCTTTATTCAATCTGTCTTAGCTTCCTTATAGATATAACCTTTCAATCTATGTATTATTTCAATCTACGTATTAATAGAATCTATAGTATTCATATAGAATAAGAAAAAAAAAGACAATAAACTGCGGATTCTTTCTTTCTCTTCCATTCTTACGTTTCCATATTAAAGTATAGTTTTCTTACTTAAATTTAATAATATTAATCTAATATGCCCATTGGTGTTCCAAAAGTACCTTACCGGATTCCCGGAGATGAAGAAGCGACTTGGGTTGACTTATACAATGTTATGTATCGAGAAAGGACACTTTTTTTAGGTCAAGAGATTCGTTGCGAGATCACGAATCATATTACAGGTCTCATGGTATATCTCAGTATAGAAGATGGAATTAGCGATATTTTTTTGTTTATAAACTCCCCAGGCGGGTGGCTAATCTCAGGAATGGCAATTTTTGATACGATGCAAACGGTGACACCAGATATATATACAATATGCCTCGGAATAGCTGCGTCCATGGCATCCTTCATTCTGCTTGGAGGAGAACCCACCAAGCGTATAGCATTCCCTCACGCGAGGATTATGCTTCACCAACCTGCTAGTGCTTATTATCGGGCAAGGACACCAGAATTTTTACTAGAAGTGGAAGAGTTACACAAAGTTCGCGAAATGATCACAAGGGTTTATGCACTAAGAACAGGCAAGCCTTTTTGGGTTGTATCCGAAGACATGGAAAGGGATGTTTTTATGTCAGCAGACGAAGCCAAAGCTTATGGACTTGTCGATATTGTAGGGGATGAAATGATTGACGAGCACTGCGATACTGATCCAGTGTGGTTTCCAGAAATGTTTAAGGATTGGTAGTGGTCGCATTTCTTGTAAATTTATTTCAAACCTAAATTCAGGTTTTCTGCGATTTAATAGAAAATAGAAATACTTCATGATGATCAATCATCAGGTTAAGATCGATCTAAACCAATCCTTTTTTTCTATATACATACGACATGCCAACGGTTAAACAACTTATTAGAAACGCAAGACAGCCAATACGAAATGCTAGAAAATCGGCCGCGCTTAAGGGATGTCCTCAGCGTCGAGGAACATGTGCTAGGGTGTATGTGTGACTCGTTCAGATCATGAGTTCAAACAAATAAGACAATTTTGGAAGTATCCATGATCGGTACCAATGAATAGGATAGAGAAGCTCTATCCTAGATTTCTATGGTAATATGGAATTTCTGGTTTCCTTTGGTGCAAATCCAATCATCTAAATTGGAAATAAGAAGCAATTCCCCCATTGGTAGAGAATGGTTATCCATTAAGCGGAGGAAATAGTAATAAAAAGAAAAAGGCTTATGCTCCTTTATCTTAAAAGAACGGACTAACAGGGTCAGCTACTTAGCCAACTTTCATAATTAAATGCCGTCACTGTATGGATAACTCTTATTGTGAAAAGAGCTATTTACTCTATAATGGATAGGTAGAGCCAAAGAATGTGAACTATACAAGTTCACAATACCTTTTGATGAAATGAAAGAAAGGGCTCCGGTGTATAGAGAGGGCCTCACCGTTTAAAAGGGAACCATAGAAACGATGGAACCCACTATTTTTTTGAGTATCGTTAGAATTTGTTATTTCTATGCGAAATAACTGAAGGGAATAGAATAAAAAATCGTGGTTGGGAAGGTTACAGTAGCAAAAGCCATTGGAATTAATATTTTATATATCGGAATAATTCGTTTTGTTATTAATGGGAAAAAGGATGGCTAAAAGAAGAGAAATCATTAGTTATTCATTAAGGTTAATTTGATTCAATGACCAGAGTTCCGCGAGGATATATAGCTCGGAGACGACGAACAAAAATGCGTTCATTTGCCTCAAACTTTAGAGGGGCTCATTTAAGACTTAATCGAATGATTACTCAACAAGTAAGAAGAGCTTTTGTTTCCTCTCATCGAGATAGAGGCAGGCAAAAGAGGGATTTTCGTCGTTTGTGGATCACTCGGATAAACGCAGCAACGCGGATATATAAAGTATTCAATAGTTATAGTAAATTAATACACAATCTGTACAAGAAGGAATTGATTCTTAATCGTAAAATGCTTGCACAAGTAGCTGTATCAAATCCAAATAATCTTTACACGATTTCCAATAAAATAAAGATCATCAATTAAATGGATAAAAAAGTAATATACAGGAATAATTAAAACCGAATTCCCGGAGAGGGAACTCCGGGAAGATACAATAAATTAAGATTAAGTGGTAAGAATCAACGAGCATGTTGCAATAAATAAAAAAACTATTTATTCTTCCCCATTTTTCTTTCTTATAACAAACACAAGAATCAAAACTGGATTACTTTCCTTATATATAGGTCTGGCCCTTTCGAATAAAACATCAACAATCGGAACTTAAGTTCCGATTGTTGTTTCTTAAATTCTGGTTGGAGTTTCTTAAGTTTCGATTGGAATTGAACTTTTGCGTTAATTGAGGAATATGTCTATTTTTTCTGGGTCTAGGACCAGTAATTATTGAAATTGACTGGGCTTGAAATTGCTTCTCATTCTCATAGTTACGAAATGGTAAGAAAGATAAAATACGAGCCTGTTTTATAGCAAGAGTAATTAATCGTTGTTGTTTCAAGGTTAATCTATTTATTCGTCTCGATAATATTTTTCCTTGTTCACTAATAAATCGATTAATTAAACTCATGTTTCTATAATCAATTGGATCCCCCGGGCCAATCCGAGGACGCCTACGAAAAGGTTGTTTGGATTTACGAAAAGGTTGTTTGGATTTACGAAAAGTTTGCTTGGACTTACGAAAAGTTTGCTTGGATTTTTGAAAAGTTTGCTTGGATTTACGAAAGGGTTGCTTAGATTTATGAAAAGGTTGTTTAGATGTATACATGATTTATTCTTTATTAAAAAATTGGAAAAAAAATGGATTTCTTTATTTTATTAATTTTGGATCCAGAAGAAGTAGTCTTTCTTTGGTCCATATATTATTTGATTCATATATAGTATATGAATACCCTCTATACATATGAAATAATATCTATCTGAAATCAAATGAGTTGATTTGTATTTTGTATTCTATCTATGTTCTATATATTAAATCTGTTCTTTGGAAAGATCGAACACACGATGCTCCTATTTTTTTATTTCGCCATGAGTCGTATGCTTGCGACAATAACGACAAAATTTTTTGAATTCTAATTGTCCAGGTGTATTGTGGCGATTCTTTTGAGTACTATATCTAGAAATCCCCGTCGATTCCTTATTGGCACCTTTTCGAACACAACTGATACATTCCAAAATAAGTCTGATTCTAACATCTTTCCCCTTGGCCATGAACCTCCTTTCTTTTTTGGATTGACTTAACTTAATTCTTCTACTTATTCTTTTATTCTTCTATTTTGGATCCGAAGAAGAAGAATAAAATCCATTAGAATAAAAAATTTTGGAAATTCTTAAATTAAGTAATAAAAAATGGAGAAATAATTAAAGAATACAATCCTTGTCGAATTAGCAAGGATTTTGCTTCGAAATCCTTTCATTTAAGTAGCCAGCCCAGCCTCTTTCTATGCTCTGATTTCTGAGGCCTGACTTAGCTTGGATACCGCTTTTAATTGAATTTCTGTTTTCCAAAATGGGATTTACCAAATTTTTCATGACTCTGAGGTTCAACCCAATCCATCTTTTCTTTCTTTTTCCTTCCTATACTAAAAAAAAAGGATTGAAAAAGGGAAAATTTTCGTCATGTCACGAAGAATTCCTCGCATAGCAATAACTAGAATTAAAAAAAAGGGAATGACAAAGCATCTGGGAATAAACGATTAATTTCTATCAATAAACCTGCTAAAGCCCCAAACCATAGAGTACTTAGCACGGGTGCTACAGAGAGATATGTTTTTATATCCCGCATTGAAAATCCTCCTTCCTTATTGGAATACATATATGATCAGATACTCTTGCCCAAGATCTTTTGTATTTCTTTTGTTTAGGCGAAATTCCTAACTAAAAAAACAAAATCAATATTCTATATAGAATGAACCGTATAGACGAGATTTTCCTATCCCTAAAAAAGAAAAAGATGACCTCTTCTTCCTATACATTACCAAGGAATAGTAATCTTTCTTTTATAGGTGAAATTAGATTCGATTTTAGATGTATACCATTCCTTGACTTGATTATATGAGACCAAAAAGAAGAAATGACAAGAAGGTTCTATATAGATAGAGAAAGAGAAGAAAATTACGATGTGGAAAACAAGACAGGAATTGTGTACAATGCCATTGTACAACAATTTGGAAAAGGGATGTAGCGCAGCTTGGTAGCGCGTTTGTTTTGGGTACAAAATGTCACAGGTTCAAATCCTGTCATCCCTACCTATTACTTCTTTCTTCTTTATGGGCAGTAGCGAGGAGATCAATTAAAGTGGGTATAACTTGAATTTGTGGATACTATACGTACGTGAGACACGTTAGGAGTAGAAAAGGGTTTTCTTTTTGAATGAAAGCGCTCTTAGTTCAGTTCGGTAGAACGCGGGTCTCCAAAACCCGATGTCGTAGGTTCAAATCCTACAGAGCGTGATTCCGTCTATCTTATGTCGAAGCAGAGTAAAATAACTTAACAAAACAAAGTTGAATTGCAACTCCAATTTGACCTCCTCTCTGGTCTGGAGGAGGTCAATCAAAAAAGAAATATTACTCAATCAAAGATCCAACTGATCCCCACGCCTGTATTGCAAATACGCAGTCACGAATAATCCCGCTAAAGTAATAGGAATTAGGCCTAAGACGATTCCAAATAGAAAAACTTCAATCATTTCGATTTGTTCGAGGGGATAAAAAAAAAAGAGGTACGATCTATCCCTAAATAGTAGTCTAAATTATCCACGAATCTCAATGACCAAGAAAAGAATTGGTAATTAGTGTGGAAAAGAGTCGTAGAATACCAGGAATCCAAAAGAAAGATTTTTCTTTTCTGACTTATTCATTCAATTCATTTCAAATAAGACGTATCTTGTTCAAACCAATAAATAGAGCTGGGGTTATAGTTAAAGCAGCCAGTAGAAAACCGAAATAACTAGTTATAGTAAGCATGAAAGGGTTAAATTCCATTTATTTTTTTACTACACTACATATGTTGGTAAAGCACTTACCTAAGTTATGGAAAATTCAGAATTCATCGGTTATTTTAGATAATACTAAAAAACAAGATCGAGTGAGATACAGAAGTGTAAAAGAGAATCGATTCATCAGATGCGACATGAGTCCCTAATTCCGAATCAAGAGATTTGTTGTGGAATCTGTCAATTGAGTAAAGTAATAATATTAAGAACTAGATCATCTAACCCCATTGAAAAATGAAATTGGATTTTCGGGAGAATTTTGGAATAAAAGATAAATAAAGAATTGAAACGGTCGAATATTCCCCTATTCCTTCTTATTTTAACTGATTGTATTCCATATGGAATAAGAGGAGAAGAAAAGCATTCCACGACCCCCCGAGGGGCCCCTTAAAAAAAGGAAAGCTCCTCCTTGAATTTACTTTATTTTTATTCCTTTTTCGAACCCCCAACCAAAGTTGATTCGAAGACGAGTCACTTCAATTATCCTTTTAAGTTTTATCTTCTGTCTTTCCCTATTTCATCTCGTAAAGTTCCACTCTTGCAGTTTACTCAAGAAAGTTAGACCTAATCCAACAAATAAGGCAAGGATTGGTTACGAATCTTGATTCTTCAAAGAATGTTTTCTTTCTTTCATAACAGATTATCTACTATTCGATTTTCTATTTATTAGATATTATGCTAACCAATTAAATTCCTTAAAGGGAAAGGTTGGATTGGATTCTAAGAAAACTTTTAACTAAAAAGGGATAGATTTCGCATATACTTGTCCTTGTATTTTGTCAG